ACCCAGAGAGGAGAGGCAGCAAGTAAAGTCTTACTCAAAACTAGCTTTGCCACACGAAGGGATTTCAAACATCGATGCTCATCAACAGTAGGTCTTTTTTCATAGATAGAAAGAGTCGTGAAGTTTTACAACCAGGAATTGAACTGTCTGCGATTCATCCACCAATACTGAATACGATGGTGAAGTTGATATATGCTTAAGACCACATACATGCAAATCGAACATTGACGACAAAGCAAAGGTTCGAATCTAGAGACATACCTTTCCAAGGAGCTCACATTCTATCTGATTATTGCCGATTCCGCTAATAGAAGACTCATAGCTCCAAGCGATAGACCTGAGTCCCCATACTCTCACAGTAGGTATTCCTCGGTAATTAGATTATAGCTTCTACTGTTCCCATGCCGATTGATTCCTTCCATTGAGGTATCAACCGATTGGGGAGAAAGGAGAAGAATGTGAAACGAAGGAAAAAGTCGTTACTTAGTTGCCAGGTTAGGAAGTATACTGGGTATAGAGACCTTTGGATTCTTTCTACCACTATAGATTTGGAGCCAATCAGGTAGCACCGCGTGTCAAACTGTGTCAGGCGGGAGACAGAAGGAAAAAGTATTCTATCAGGGTCATTTTAAAATTCATTTTTTATCGTACAAGAAACGAATTTAATTTGTGTATGTGCTCCCGAGAAACATATGGTACTCTATTCCATTACACGGATCGGGAGCAATCGAAAAACCAGACCCAGTCTCTCTTGAAATCCCTCGCTGCCCTAACTCACCAATCCCTAGCATCTGCCTACTAAGTGGTATCCTATCACGGAGGCTGGTAAGTAGGCTTTTCTCATATTTGTCACTCTCCACCCAGTATATCCTCCGATGGAAGGGGGTACTATCCAATTGTCAGCAGCTTGATTACTGTCTGGCCTTTCTCCCTTGCTCATAAAAACGGATATGGAAAAGGTTGGCGAAAGTGTAAACTAGTGACCTCGGAAGATAGGTGGGCCATACCCAGTCCAGAATGCATTAGACTAACTGCATTGGTACCGAAACATCTGATCAGGCCGTCTGGGGTATATGATATGACAGGTCGTTGTACTAATGATCGGTATGATACCTAACTCGGGTATCTATCCCTGTGGAGGCCCCCATTCAATGATCAGATATGTCCATGGGATTAGGTATGAAATGGGCCATACCAACTTGTTGCTTGAACAAGTCCTAGTGGTAGGGCTCCTCATACGGTTAGCCTCCCTGACCCGTAGCGTAGATTGTGGAATGGGATTGGGAATCTATGAAACATAGGACAGTCGGAAAAACTGTAATTAAACTCAAAGAAGTGGTGCCCCAAGGTAGCTTTTGCTTGCTTAGTGTTCGACACTTTGGGCCAATTTAGCTGGAAATAAAGCCTATCCGAGACAAAATCCGATCCGCGATACCTGGATCACGCGAGGTCACGAAATCCGCTTTCAGCCGGTTTTATTCAATACCATTTCTATGACTGAAGCTTGCCAAGGGCAAGGGCAGCCACCCTCGGGATAGCTTGGAAATCCGTGGGGAAACCTAGGAGAGTCTTATTATTTATTAACAAATCCAGAGACAAGCCAATCACTTACAGAAATTCCAATAGCCACTTAGGCTCGCAAGAGCTCAGATATTAAGACAGAGTTCCGGAACGATTTGCGCAAAAGCGCTGTTTAGTTTAATAAGCTTATTTTAAGTCCAGGATAACTATTAAGGCCTAATGTGGCAATAAAGGCGTCTTATTTGGGCTTTAGTGCAAAATTATTTATCTAGTCCGGAAATGCTTGTTCTTGATCGATCGGCTTATGAAGCCAAGCGAGTTACCGCGTAACCTCTCCATTCCTTTTCTAGAAAGGGGAGATCAGCCCCTTGGAAACGAACTCCTGTCTCAAGCTATGAAAGAAAAAGAAGGGGCCCCACTTGCTTGGTAAATATCCTCCTGCCCAATTACCCCATACTTCTTAAGTCATGTCCAGAGCAGTTCCATCGTTCAAGAGCCGAGTCAAAAGAAACCAAACAAGGAAACTTATTTCCATAGCTCTTTATCTTACAAAGTCCGGTAATGACGGTTCTTAGCCAGCAACATTATAAGACTAAGAGAGGCCTTCGGCAGACAGCTACGAAACACCCGTACTCTTATAGATATAAGTGCAAAAGCCGGACAAGAGCATGCACTCGGAATGCAAACAAGTGAAGATATTCCCACGATCGTAGCAATCCCTAACCAGACTCGTGTTTATCAAAAGAAAGAGGTTTATGAATCCCGCGATCTTGATTTGCATTGCAGGACCAGCTATCGAAATAGGAACCGTTTTCACACTCCGTTCCACCGGTTGGTTTAGTAGCGAGGGAAGGCACCGATCTGATTGGCTTTGGCGAGTTACCAGACTTTGATAAGCCACGGAGCTAAAGTGGGAGAGGCATAAAGTGTAGGATTCCTGAAAGCTTATACCTTTTTTGATATTGATATTGGGGAAACAGCCCAAATCCAGGTCATCAGCTAGTCCGGCTTCTTCTTTCTTTGTCCCTGGGCTGGAATGCTAGTTCGTCTGAGGCTCTCATTTACTGCTGTAAGTGGACTTTCTTCATCGTTCGGTTTGGTAAACCTTTTTTCTTTTTTCTCTGGCGTGATCCTCTTTTGTTTGCTAGTTCAGTTTCCCCTGTTCAACCAACAATGGCAAGAGGAGATCCAATATCTCAATAGCAACAACGACTGCAACTGAAGCTCAAGAAAAGGGAGTTTAGTAGGCGGGATTTGAACACCTACTACCATAGACTTCTGCTTACATGACTTTCAGCGAAATAGCACTTCTTCTTTAGGGAGTGGCTCACGAGCCAGTTAAGATAGAATCTTTCTATATGAATAGGACTCAGTGTTCAAGGCTAGGATCTATGTAATATGAATAGTAAGTTGCGCACCCGCCAAGCAGTTCTCACTCCAAGCAGGACTCTTCTATGATTAGTGGGAAGGCGCAGCTACATTTTACCCCATAGTAAGTCTACCGGTCCTTCAGCATCCTCCGAGTAGGCGAGCTTTCTCTGCGCCGCGTAAGGTGGGCTACCGCCCTTTCTTTTCGTGCGACATATGCAGTGAGACTGAGCACCGGACCAACCCGACTAAATGTTTAGCATGGTTTCCGGGAGTTGCTTGCCTAACCCTGGCGTTTTGCCATATCGGCGTGGGTCGCCCATATCTTTTTCTTTTTTCCTGACCCTCACTGGTTCTCCTTTATCTCCTATCTGTCTTGTATGTCCTTACCTACAATCTATTCCCACCTTCACATGCTTGCTGGATTACAGGTTGGCTTGCTAGCGTCTTGCTATTGGCTTTATAGCTAATACGGCTTGGAGCTAAGGTGAAATTGTTCAATCTGAACAACTACCTTTAAGACTTGAAGAGAGAAGATACCTTCGCCCACCCACCATGCTGCGCGAAAGATGAACTTCAATAAGTAGAGCCTTTAGTAGCCCATTTATCTGTTTCAAGGCTTTGGCCCCGGGCCACAAACAAGTTGAATTACTTCATTTCAGCAAGCAATTAGGCCTCCCAGAAAAGGATAAAGGAAAGGAAATGTACCAGCTGTACGAGAGACGTGAGCACTTTTTCCTCATGAATATGAGTGTTCCTACCTATCTGATGTTGCATGCTCGGATTGTTCCCTCTCTTTCTTGGACAACCAGTCCCCGTATTGGAAGAATAATAGACTTTATGATAATATGCGAATCCTTCTGAGGGATCACCACTAACCCAAAGAAATACGACCTCTCTGAGATATATGGTTTATGCCGGAAAGGTACGAAGTTGGACTAATTTGGAAACATTGGGCAATTTACTTTATACTTCTATTGCTGCTCAGAAGAAATAGGGGGATCAGAGACAGTCACTGTTGGAAACTGGGGAGTTGGCTGATATAAAGATGGACAGTAACGATCGCGTAATATAAATTCTTCGGCCTCGTCATCGAAAGCGGCTTCCAATTGCTCGGAAATTCTAAGCTATATGGGGGACTTGGATGGTGAGCAAAAACAATTGATCAAGAAGTTGGTCAACTTTCGCATGAAAGAAGGTAAAAAAACAAGAGTTCGTGCTATTGTTTATCAAACTTTTCATCGCCCAGCTCGAACTGAACGCGATGTAATCAAACTTATGGTTGACGCCCTAGAGAATATAAAGCCCATATGCGAAGTGGAAAGAGTAGGAAGAGCAGGTACTATTTATGATGTCCCTGGGATTGTAGCCAGGGATCGTCAACAAACCTTAGCTATTCGTTGGACCCTTGAAGCAGCTTTCAAACGACGTATAAGCTACAGGATAAGCTTAGAGCAATGTTCATTTGATGAGATACTGGATGCTTACCGAAAGAGGGGAATTGCACGTAAGAAAAGGGGGAATCTTCATAGACTGGCTTCCACCAATCGAAGTATCGCGCATTTCAGATGGTGGTAAAGTGAGACCACAAAAAGAGCTCTTCCGAATGATAAAGAAAAAAAAGTGCTTAGTTTCGTTGGAAAAACCAACGCAAATCTCATATTTACTTTATAAAGCCGGATATATAAAAATATATAAAAGGTTGGAGAGAGTGACTTTATGAAATTCTCTTATGTTATGTAAGTAGCTATGTAGTTAGTTAGTCTTTTTTTTCTAGTAAGCCTCTTCCCTGTGTATTAGTTCCCCTTTTTGCAAAAAAGAAGCCCCAGCTCCCTAAGAGGGACCCTTCTCTGATAAGGAAGTAAACAAAAGAATCTCAATTTTATGACAAATCTGGTCCGATGGCTGTTCTCAACTAACCACAAAGATATAGGGACTCTCTATTTCATCTTTGGTGCCATTGCCGGAGTGATGGGCACATGCTTCTCAGTACTGATTCGTATGGAATTAGCACGACCGGGCGATCAAATTCTTGGTGGGAATCATCAACTTTATAATGTTTTAATAACGGCTCACGCTTTTTTAATGATCTTTTTTATGGTTATGCCGGCGATGATAGGTGGATCTGGTAATTGGTCTGTTCCGATTCTGATAGGTGCGCCTGACATGGCATTTCCACGATTAAATAATATTTCATTCTGGTTGTTGCCACCAAGTCTCTTGCTCCTATTAAGCCCAGCCTTAGTAGAAGTGGGTAGCGGCACTGGGTGGACGGTCTATCCGCCCTTAAGTGGTATTACCAGCCATTCTGGAGGAGCAGTTGATTCAGCAATTTCTAGTCCTCATCTATCTGGTGTTTCATCCATTTTAGGTTCTATCAATTTTATAACAACTATCTCCAACATGCGTGGACCTGGAATGACTATGCATAGATCACCCCTATTTGTGTGGTCCGTTCTAGTGACAGCATTCCCACTTTTATTATCACTTCCGGTACTGGCAGGGGCAATTACCATGTTATTAACCGATCGAAACTTTAATACAACCTTTTCTGATCCCGCTGGAGGGGGAGACCCCATATTATACCAGCATCTCTTTCGGTTCTTCGGCCATCCAGAGGTGTATATTCCCATTCTGCCTGGATCCGGTATCATAAGTCATATCGTTTCTACTTTTTCGGGAAAACCGGTCTTCGGGTATCTAGGCATGGTTTATGCCATGATCAGTATAGGTGTTCTTGGATTTCTTGTTTGGGCTCATCATATGTTTACTGTGGGCTTAGACGTTGATACCCGTGCCTACTTCACCGCGGCTACCATGATCATAGCTGTCCCCACTGGAATCAAAATCTTTAGTTGGATCGCTACCATGTGGGGGGGTTCGATACAATACAAAACACCCATGTTATTTGCTGTAGGGTCCATCTTTTTGTTCACCATAGGAGGACTCACTGGAATAGTTCCGGCAAATTCTGGGCTAGACATTGCTCTACATGATACTTATTATGTGGTTGCACATTTCCATTATGTACTTTCTATGGGAGCCGTTTTTGCTTTATTTGCAGGATTTCACTATTGGGTAGGTAAAATCTTTGGTCGGACATATCCTGAAACTTTAGGTCAAATCCATTTTTGGATCACTTTTTTCGGGGTGAATCCGACCTTCTTTCCCATGCATTTCTTAGGGCTTTCGGGTATGCCACGTCGCATTCCAGATTATCCAGATGCTTACGCTGGATGGAATGCCCTTAGCAGTTCTGGCTCTTATATATCCGTAGTTGGGATTTGTCGTTTCTTCGTGGTCGTAACAATCACTTCAAGCAGTGGAAACAACAAAAGATGCGCTCCAAGTCCTTGGGCTGTTGAACAGAATCCAAACACACCGGAATGGATGATACAAAGTCCTCCAGCCTTTCATACTTTTGGAGAACTTCCTGCTATCAAGGAGACGAAAGGCTGTGTGAAGTAAAAGAAGAAAAAGTATCCGATTGCTACTAAGAACCTAACATAACATTTTTTGAAAGCCCTGAATCCTTACTCTGTACGGAGCAGTAGGCTGGAGTTATAGTCCGTATGCGTACCGTAGTACTTGCCTGGAGTAGGAAAGAGTGTTCTATCTCTTTTTTAGCCCTTTAAGAAAGAGTTACTGTTCTCTGTTATCAAATCGTCTGTGCTCACGAATCGATTGTGGAAGCTTAATGAAAATGAATTCTCGTTTTATAGTTACAGTCAACACAGTAGCTGTAACGTGACCAGTGCTTTGTCCTTTATCTAGATCTATATAATAAGGCTTTTTCATTCAGCGCAGTTGCAGCCTTATTCCCATTCCATTTGTTTGTGAGGAAAGACCTCACCTACTCTCTTCCAATTCATTATATTCTAAGGAAAAGTGCACCGGGCCGCTTACTTGTATCTTCGGGATACGAGTTGCCGGTCTAAGAAGAACTGGAAGAAAAAAAGTAGGTATGTTTGGTATGGATCAATTAGTTGCGGATTTCGTATTCAAAATGAGTTTGGCTTTGCCTGTAGCTATTCTGGTGGCGGTTAGCGCCGGTCAAATGCTCCCTACTCTAACTAGTCTCAACATGGAACGTAAAATAACTAAGTTAGCTTCAGGTGTGATGAAAGACAAAATAGTTTAAAAACTCGCGATTGTATATGAAGTATATAGGGACATTAGCCCTACGGGAGGTGGTAACTTACCAGCAGCAGTTAATTTCCGAGAAGTAGCCGAACGAGTTCTGTTTAGCGTAGACAACGTTCACCGGCTAAACAATTTATATATGGATCTTGTGAATCATGGAACGGAGAGTGAGCGCTTTGTCCAAGTTATACAATTTCTCGGAGGGTAGTCTTTCTTTTGTTTGATGAGTGTTCAGAAAGATAGCTTTATGACGAGAGGAGGGGAAGAGTCTATCAAATTGTGACTCTAAAACAAAGAAAAGAAAAAAGCGTGACGAGAATTCTAGAATTAGATAAAGAATTTTATTATTAGATACATACATTATGTTAGAAGGTGCAAAATCAATAGGTGCCGGAGCTGCTACAATTGCTTTGGCGGGAGCTGCTATTGGAATTGGAAACGTTTTCAGTTCTTTGATTCATTCTGTAGCACGCAATCCATCATTGGCAAAACAATTATTTGGTTATGCCATTTTAGGCTTTGCGCTGACAGAGGCTATTGCATTGTTTGCTCTAATGATGGCTTTTCTGATCTTATCTGTATTCCAAATTCAAAATAGAGTCTATATATCGAATATTGTAAGCTTATAGATTGATAGAACTACATAGGGTCTGATTCTTCTGAATAAGAGGATATGTAGGTAGTTCGGTTTCTAATCGGATGCGACCCCCCCGGAAGTACTCATGGGCAGCGTTAGGAGCCGGGTAAAGTAAACAAAAGTCACGATCAGAAGTAAATTTAAAGTCCATGTAGGTGTGGTCTAGACCGGTGTCCATCCAGCCTCAACTTCCCCTTGGCCTTTAGTATAGAAAAAAGGTACTTGAATTGAAAGCTTCCTACTACGGACTAACTTAGCCATGAATTTCTCATCCAAGGGTCAAGCCCTTACATAATAGTCAGTGGGAAATCGGTAGCCTTTTCTTCAACTCTGAAGAAATGAGTAATGCTTCCTGCGAAAGAAGGGGGTTACTTGCTTACATACGTGATTATGCAGCTGGCCCATTAGTGGGTTAAATTCCCGCTTGCCTTTCATTTTGATTGAATTGAAAGAGTAGTCTCGAGCCGCGCTCTTCTGCCGGAAGATCGGATTGAACGGCTAGCGAACTCCGGCAAGAAAACGACGAAATAGCTCATAGCCCGGGTGACTTCTTTATTTATGGGATCCCCCTGATATATTCAGCCAGCTTGTTAGCTCAAGCCTCTTGCAGACCCTCGGGACTCGACATTCTTATAGGATTCCATTTCGTCTCCACAAGTTAACCTGTCTGCCTGCAAGGCCCAATCGAAGCAGAGTGTCCCCGACCTTAAGGGTTCCGGATAGCGCCCCTTCACTTGTAGTTTCGCTACTCTAAGACATCAACACCAACTCAGGCTCCAGCCCTAACTTCAGCTTTAGATGAAACTTAGAATTAAGCTTCAGCTCCAGCTCTAGCTTAGGCTTGATTGAAGCATAGAATTAGGCACCAGCCTCGGCCTAGGTATCGGCTTCCTTCTTCGTAGTCTTCTTCTTCCCTCGGATTCGGCATAGCCTTCTTCAGATTATTCATCCTTGTCTTCGTCTCTGTCTACCAGATCGGATCCAATCAAAGCTGTTCGTCCCCCTTCTCGGCGTTCCCGGAGGGCGGCTCTTCACTTGGTGTTCACTATTCTAGGGTCTTGGCACTAACAATGGCGCAGACTTTCCCGCAAACAACACATCAAATATGGGTCTTGCTGCCTCCCTATTCCCCGAATGTGGGACTGATTGCCTCCCTATTCCCGGAAAGGCGATTCGCATGACCAAACAAAGGCGAGTAACGAACTCCTATCGACCGGCTACAGCCACTCTGGATCATCCCCACACAAGGACATCAGCTAGCGAACCGGTTGAATAGGTCTTCCCAAACGACGATTCGCAGCCATACGAACAGTGGTACTTGTCCCGGAATGGCGATTCGCATGACCAAATATAGGTCCTTCCCTGAAGGTTGATTCTCATCTGAATATAAGTCTAGCTGCCTCCCTCTTCCCGGGTAGCGATATATGCCCCAGAAGCTAAGAACTTCTAATATGTGCTATACCTGAAAGCGAGTGAGTATACCGTATATAGGTATACGAACGATATATCACAATGGTAGTGAATGCGGGGAGACAAGCGTTAGCCCAAAGCGTTAGCTTGTATCCGCGAATGAACGATTGCAAGTGAGTAACCATTTCTAGGTTACGTAAGAAATGGTATACGAACGATAGAAGTCTAAAGAAAAGAAAGAAAGAAGAGCTAGCAAGTGAGTATACGAACGATAGAAGTCTAAAGAAAAGAAAGGAGAAACTCTGCCTCGGTGGGAAGTCTCGGGAGAAAGTAAGCAAGACTTTAGATGCTACGACCTTTCTTCAGCATCAGAGACTTTTATGTTATTAGCATTTACTCCAACTCATTAATGCCATTTTTCATACCATACAAGGAATTTCGACTGAGAATGACACCTTATTCGCTCTGCTACAACGAACGAAATAGCAGACCATTGAGGGCGGCTCAAACCATCCAAATTAGCTTTTGACCGGGCCCACTTTCTTTTATCGCCTTATTGAAGCAAAGTGGTGGAAACAGGTGATGAGTCTGGGAAGTCAGTGCATTTAGAGTTCACTTCTTTTTTCCTTTGCTGGGGGTCTTACTAGCCGTCCCTCCCGACTAAGATTTTGAGTTACCTGTTGTCTATCAGGGAAATTACCCAGTATTGCTAGTGTTCTATCTTTCTTTATCCAGTTTTATGGCTGGTCTTCCCCGCAAGCAGTTCATTTGCTCGCCCGAAGCCTTAGCATGGTTCTTAGTAGGGTTGACCCACCCTTAGCAGGGTACCAAAGAACATGAGTATTCGCAAGTCTTTGGCAGCTAGGGTTGCAATTGGCTAGTAGGGTTTAGTATCTAAGCGGCTGGCTAATGTTGGGAATCCACCCATCTTGTCAGTAGAGTAAATCGCCCTTCTTCCTTTTCCTTAGCCGAAGGGAAGCACTAAGACAGAGTCTGCAGCTGGTAGAGGAGGACGGCGCCCTAGCGAAAGTCGAATTATCTTATTGGTAGTACGTGTTAGCTCTCTTGTTCTTAGACCGGAGGAGGAGGTAAGACAGGAGCAGTAGTAGTACGCGTGCGAGTCATAGTAGTTTTCTAGTTTCGAATGTTGATTGTAGCTTTAGTCTAAGCCAAATCTTAGTGTTGGAAGTAGTGTCGATCCAGAGGGAATGGTATAGCACATAAAGGAATATGGAAACATATAGTAATATGGGAATGCCATAACAGAGATCAACTAGAGCTTATGCCAAGGATGACTTTCCCGTAGGTTTAAGAACGAAGTCTAGTGCCAGTGGTAGAATCTCAACGTTGTTAACAACTGCCATCAGATTCTCGTATATAAGAATACCCGGCATCAAAGCACAAGAAAGAAGCTTCTATCTCTTGAGCTAGCTATTGGTAATCTTCTAGCTCTTTCAGCCTTTCGCCTAAGATAAGGGCTACAGTTGCAGTATACAGTGCTCGCTACTGTGGCCTAGCAGCCCTTCCCTCGCTAAATAGCATATCTCTTGTTTGTATTCTCGTTTAGCCGAGAGTGCTTGCATTAAGGTAGTAAACTTCCCTAGTCTTAGTTAATCCCGACAAAACTGCCTCTCCGGGACCTCTACGCAAGTGACAGCATTACAGCAACTGTACTATTTCAATTAGATAAGAATACTAGTGTGAATAATGTGAGTTTATGCTTTCTTTCTCTAATAGCTTCCCCCGCAAGCAATCCGATCTATCTTGAAAAAGAGCACTCCATAGGCCCTTTCGTTAAATAACCTCTTTCCCGTTACTTCGTAACCCTTTCTATCCAGCTAACCGCAGGAGATATGCCAGACTTCTATTATAAGTAAACTGCCTTTATCTAATTCTCTTCAGGTAAGCCCTGGCCAACATGGGGCTTTAGGAGCCACCGAGCAGTTGTCAGATAAATTTTTGTTTGTATGCTGTGTTTTTGAGCCTGTATGGTTGCTCGCGAGTTGGGAGCAGGAGACCGCCTTTAAGAGAAAGAAGGTCTACTGGCCCGGTACGGTGTGGTTTTGTTGGATTTCTCCCTTTCACTGGCCCGATCCTGAAAGACTCCCCCATAAAAGAGAAGGTTATCCGCTTATCCGCTGTTTAAGCTCGAAATCTGAACTTTCACAACCACCGACAGGAAGACAAGTCAGTCAGTATGGGATCAAAAAAAGCCTTTTTTAGGTGTATGCTCCTACACCAGTTACTACAACAGCCAATATACTTTTTGATGGATTTTTGTTCTTTTTCATACTACCCAGCTAAGAGATTCGGTTGTTTAACCTGCTACCCAGCTAAGAGATTCGGTTGTTTAACCTGAGGCAATGAAATTGATCTCGAAAGCTTTAGTCTTTCACCCCCTAGAGAAAATCTCTATGACTCTTAGGAAGGGCAAGAAAGATTCGTTTGAGACATAAAAAGCAAGAATGAATAGCAAGGTGCGGAGCGGCAGTCTTAATGGCAAGGAATGAATAGAAGCCAATTCGCCTTTAAGCTAATTACCCGGATAAAAAGAGTATGTTTGAAGGAATTATGTAACTAGAAGGGAGGAGTTCATACCTGGAAAACTCAGACATGCAAAGAGCATGCCTACTGTAAATAAGCTCTTCCTAAACATAAGCTCTACTTTCTCTCTCTTGCGGTTGCATCTTGTCTAGCAGGCTCGGATGCCCTATTTTTAGGCTGCTAGGTAAGGTGGATCATAGGATCTGTCGTTGGCTGCCCGTGTTACCAGTCCTATAGTCCTATAGGGGTGGAGATGTGGCCACCTTCGAACTAGCCTTTTCTTCAGAAGTTTCAAGGCGGAAAGAATGAATTGGAAATGTACCCTGCTCCTTCTACGGATGCTAGTATCCTTGTTCTTCTACTCGCAGGCAGGGCTGCTCTTGCTGCTCTTGCTATTGTTGCTAGGGTCCTCTTCTCCTATTGGTTGCTAGTCCCGGGCTTCTAGGACAAAGTGTAAAGAAAAGAGTTCTAGTTCTTCTGATTAAGTATAGAAAGAGGAGTTTCAGAATGAAGTGAGCCGGCTTCGGCCAACGAATGAAGTTCTTTAGTAGATTATCTGGGCATAGTTGAGTTAGGAGCGAGGGAGTTGGAGTTCCATTTACTAGCTATATCCCTTAGTATCCTCTTCTTCTCGGGAAAGGTCAGTTACAACTAGGGATAGAGGACAGTCACATTCCTATTAGTAGGGGGAGTGCCTAAACATGAGTTAGGTGACCAATATGAAAGCATAACGGCTTTGGGCAAGCAACTACTCTAAAGGCTGCCATGACAACAAGGGCTTAGGAAGAAGTTTCATTGCTTTCCTTTGGGCTGATAGTGATGGGTTGCTCACCCGCAACGCTTAATAGTGCGCCAGGATTTCCTTTTTGAACTTGAATTCCCCCTTTAGCAAGCTCAGGAACAATTGAATATGAATGTCCTCCAGTTAAGGGAGTCATTCAATGCGCACCTTTTAGCAGTCGATCTTGAACACTTTTCTCCCTCTCTGCTGGCTTGAGAAAGAGAGTCTCAACGGCTCGGCTGGTTGTTGTTAACAAAGCAGCGGCGTGTGAAGAGCAAGCAACAAAGCCGATATTCTAAAAGTTCCAAAGTTCTGTCCAAAAGCTTATAATAAGCGACTTCATACCTTGATTACCTACTTTTACCTTCAAAAAGGAAAAGCCAAGAACCTAAGAAAATCCAGAGCCAATTCCGCCAATTGGGATTCTACGCTAGATGATACGAATCCTAGGCTTGCAGCGCATTCTCGAAGAGCTAATTCTTGCAAAGAGAAGAGCCTATTCACTATTCAGCTGGCTGCACGAATCCAGCTAGGGCTAAGTAAGGCTGTTTGCGACGATGTTCTCGAATAAGCTCGGAACTTACTCAGTCCCATCAGTAGCCCGCCTTACTACGATTCCACTCTTTTATTGGTGTCCTGGTGTAGAGGGGGAATTGCCACTATCTATTTATATAGATAGATCCGAATGGCCCTTGCCTTAAGTGCCTCTGGACAGTAGGGATTCCGCCGTAGATCGAGTTCTGGCTGGGACGAAGGTCTGATCCCAGTCTATCTCAATTCCGTAAGAGCTTCTTTCGATTTGTCCATTTATGGTAAATAACCAAAGAACGAACCAAGGCTCTACTTGTAACCAGTATTCTTTCCCGACTCCCCCTATACCACCACCTCCACCCGAACCCACCTACGAACCGCGAATATAGGCCTCAGCCGTAACCAACCGGTTACGTATATAAGAGCTGGATACATTGCCATCTTCTTTTCTTACCTTTTTTAGGAGAAGCACAATGTCATGAGCCTCTCGTACCCGGGCAGAGCGCGCACCTACTTTAGCAACGCTCCGCTCTGTTGCGACCCCAATACCCCTAACAATGTGGATCGACCTACACTCGACTTGATCCTTCTTCACGGAAGGTATGTAGGCAACTCTCCTCACCCGGAACTCAGTCGAGACCACCTGTACAACATCTTATATAACCATCTTCCCCGGGATTCCCTTGCTACAAGTTACTCAATATTTGAAAGAAAAGACTCATCAAGCTCAGGGGCGGATACGAAATCGGCATAATAAGTCTAAGTAAAAATGTCCAGGCACAGCCTCAAGGTAAGAATCGGAAGACTCTGTTGTTACTGAATCTGCATTCACAGGGGAAGAGTCTTTTCTTAAAGTCAAATAGTTTCCTTCCTTCTTTCCTAGTTTCCTTGTGCCTCCAACTCCAAAGTGAGTTATTACTTAGATTAGTTTTTCTGCTGAGTCAGGAGTTACAAAGGCAGAATGGGAAGGGCCAGATTCAAGTACAGATTCCTTCCTGGCTACTTTCCCAGTGGAAGAATCTGTTGTGTAATAAAGGGCGGAATCGGTTCTTAGAAATTAAGTTGCCTTAGGGGCAGTCCCACCCCAGTAGCGTTAGTCCCAGTAGGAAGAATCTTCTTTTGCTAGTCAATTTGTGATGAAAGAAATTCCTGGTTAGGCTGAATCAGCTGTTGCTGAATCTTTGTCTTTTCCTCCTCTGCACACACCGACTGGGGCTCCATTGACCAAATAATCAATAAAAGGTATTGGAAGATGTCCAGAGGCTGGGTCACAAAAGTCTGTAGTTCATGGGAAGAGCCCTGAGTTCTTTCTTAAAAGAAAAGAAGATAATCCATTCATTCCGACTTCCTTCTGCGGTGCAAGTTAGACCAAATGGAGAAACTTAACTAAACTCACGGAAGACCAGGAGCAGCCTAAGCCGTAACAGCAATACCAACGGATATGACCAAAAAGGCCTTGTCACGAGCTGGATTCGAACCAGCACACCTCTGGGAAAAAGGAGAGTGTATTTCCCAGCGAACTCCCGTTATTCTCATCGTGACTTTGGTTACCCGGTTCCTCACGCTGCCCATGAGTACGTCCGGGGGCGATCGGTCCCCTTCCATGTACGCCATTCTCATCCCCATCTGCAGCTTAGTTCTCCTCCCGGGCACGGATTCTTCTAACTGCACCCGCTGTTAAAGCCTGCTTTATCTCATACACTCCCCGTACCCCGTCAAAGGAATAGTACCTGCTCTTCCTAAGGAATTTCTTCTGTTGTTTGTCATTCATTTTCTTCATCGAAAACGAATAGAAGAATCCCTAACAACAGAAGAAAGAGGTCGAGTCCCTCTATCCACCCCTCTAGCCATTCCAGGTTTGGCAAGTAAGGTAGAAAATACAAGAATCCCCCAAACAATAAGGGGACCAGAGGTTGTCTTTCCGCCCCAATATCCCTTTGAAAGACATAAAATCCCCCAAAAAGAAAAAGGTGCCAAACGACTCCCGCGAGACTTCTTTCTATTTTTATACCATAATATTCCAATAGATAGAATCGCTATGCTAATGCTAATAATTAGAATAACTGAAAAAGGTTCACAATATAGGTGTTCGTTGGGGGAAGGGACCAAACTACCGAAATTCTTTATATACCAATCGTGCTTCGGCACGCTCATACCCATATTTTTTGCATAAGAGTACCAGTTAGCATATTCGCGAGTCAGTATAAAGTTAAGCTTTTCCGTGAGTAAATCCGGAGAAGTCATGTCCAATTCCTGTTGGAGCAACCGTATGTAATCTGGCTGGATTGTGCCATTAAAGAACTCATAACGCTGCACAACCAAAAACTTATTTAGCTGTGAAAGCGCCGATATAGTATTAGGATCACTAATTTCACCCGGGATCCAAACGGACCCGGAAATGAAATTAGGTGCTCTATATACCCAAGATAAGATACCCGGATCAACCACCGGTATCCCCTGCAAGGGTATTTCCGATGCTGATCCAGATACA